TAGTGGGTGGGTGTAGAGAAGTGGAAGGAGTTAAACCTCTCTTTATATGGTTAGAAGCCACATATTAGCTCGGCTACTTCTCTTTTGGTTTGATTGTGGTAGTTGTTGGGTTGGTATGTATTTATTTTCTGTTACTTTGTTGTTTACTGGAGATTTTCAAAAAAGCTATAAATTAAGTTTCCGTAATTGGGGGGGGAAAGAAACCATGAGGAAGTTTGAGTTTGGGCTTTATGACGAATAGTTTAAAAAAAATAATAGATTGTGGTTCTATAGATAAGGGTGTCTTTTCGTTAGTTTTATGGGAATTTGAGTAGTTTAGTTATGGTTTGTTTTGCGAAGGATAACACGGTTGATTGTAGACTATGTGGTGTTTTAATGGGTGAAAAATGAGCTTTTGAGGTCAATTGGGGTTTCAAGATAGGTTTAGCGGTTTAGGTTTTGAGTTGAGGTTTTTTCATGACCATGCTATGTTTGTTCTTGTTTTGGTTTCATCTTTTGTTGGTTATATAATGATTTGTTTGTTGAAAAGAAGCTTATCTTCTCGGTTTGTTATGGAAGCTCAGGCACTTGAAGCAGCTTGAACTGTGGTTCCTGGGTTGTTGTTGCTAATTTTAGCTATTCCTTCTGTTCGGTTATTGTATTTGTTGGATGAGGTTGGAGGGCCCGTAGTTAGACTAAAAGCGATTGGGCATCAGTGGTATTGGGAATATGAGTACAGAGATGGGGGTAAGGCAATTGATTTTGATTCTTATATGGTTAGAGGTGCAGATACGGTTGGGGGGGGTTATCGTTTGTTGGAGGTGGATAATCGATGTGTATTTCCTTATGGTGTAGATGGACGAATTCTTGTTAGGTCTGCTGATGTTATTCATGCTTGGGCTCTTCCTTCAATTGGGGTGAAAGTTGATGCCGTTCCTGGTCGGATTAATCAGTTGGGAGTACACTTAATAGCATCTGGGGTGATGTTTGGGCAGTGTAGGGAGATTTGTGGTGTAAACCATTCTTTTATGCCTATTGGGCTGGAGAGAGTTTCTCCGGAGGTGTTTTATTCTTGGTTGGTAAATTAGTTGTATTTGCGGTGATTATGTTCTACGAATCATAAGGATATTGGGACTTTGTATTTATTGTTGGCCTTGTGGTCTGGTTTGATTGGTCTAGCTTTGAGTCTTTTGATTCGAGCAGAGTTGGGTCAGCCTGGAAGTTTGTTGGGAGATGATCAGCTGTATAATGTGATTGTCACTGCTCATGCTTTTATAATGATTTTTTTCTTGGTGATACCTATGATAATTGGGGGTTTTGGTAATTGACTTATTCCACTAATGATTGGGGCTCCTGATATGGCTTTTCCACGTCTTAATAATTTAAGGTTTTGGTTACTTGTGCCGGCTCTTTTTTTGTTGTTGAGGTCTTCTTTGGTTGAGAGGGGTGTTGGGACTGGTTGGACAGTCTATCCTCCTCTGTCTGGAAATGTCGCTCATTCGGGGGCTTCGGTTGATTTAGCTATTTTTTCTTTACATCTTGCTGGTGCTTCTTCTATTTTGGGTGCTATTAACTTCATTTCTACTGTGGGGAATATGCGATCGCCTGGGCTAGTTGCTGAGCGTATTCCTTTGTTTGTGTGGGCTGTGACGGTGACAGCGATTTTATTGGTTGCGGCTTTGCCTGTTTTGGCTGGAGCTATTACGATGTTGCTCACAGATCGTAATTTAAATACATCTTTTTTTGATCCGACAGGTGGGGGGGATCCTATTTTGTATATGCATTTGTTTTGGTTCTTTGGGCATCCTGAAGTGTATATTTTGATTTTACCAGGCTTTGGGATGATTTCGCATATTGTTATGCATTATGCGGGTAAGAAGCAAGTTTTTGGGTATTTGGGTATAGTTTATGCTATTGTTTCTATTGGGGTTTTGGGGTTTATCGTTTGGGCTCATCACATGTTTACTGTTGGAATAGATGTGGACACTCGAGCTTATTTTACTGCTGCCACGATAATTATTGCTGTTCCGACTGGGATTAAGGTGTTTAGGTGGTTAGCGACTATTCACGGGTTTGTAAATAAAACCGAGCCACCTATTTTGTGGGCTCTTGGGTTTATTTTTCTGTTTACCGTAGGGGGGTTGACGGGTATTGTGTTATCTAACTCCTCTTTGGACATTGTATTACACGACACTTATTATGTAGTGGCCCATTTTCATTATGTGTTAAGAATGGGGGCTGTTTTTGCTTTGTTTAGGGCTTTTAGGTATTGGTATCCTTTGATCTCTGGGGTGACCTTTCATGCTGTTTGAAGAAAGGTTCATTTTGTGCTTATGTTTGTTGGGGTTAACTTAACCTTTTTTCCTCAGCATTTTTTAGGGTTAGCAGGTATACCTCGTCGGTATTCGGATTATCCCGATAGGTTTGCGAAGTGGAATGTGGTGTCTTCTTGGGGTTCTTTAATTTCTTTTGTGTCTGTGTTATTATTTATGTTTATGTTGTTAGAGTCTTTTGTTTCTCAACGATCTGTTGTGTGGGGTAGGGCATTGAGTAGGTCTTTTGAGTGGCAAGATGCTAATTTTCCTGCGTCTTTTCACTCTAATAGTCAAATGGCAAAAGTTTTTGTTTAGTTAGTTAAGGAGTTTAATGTTACGTAATCCTTTTCATTTGGTGGAGTTTAGTCCGTGACCTTTTACTGCAGCAGGAGGGGCATTATTTTTGACGGTTGGGTTGGTAAGGTGGTTTCATGGAAAGGGGGTGTCTTTGTTGATGCTTGGGGTTGTAGTGATTGTTTTGACAATGGTTCAGTGATGGCGGGATGTGGTTCGTGAGGGTACTTATCAGGGGTACCATACTAGGTGGGTTAGTATGAATTTGCGCTGAGGGATGGTTTTATTTATTTTTTCTGAGGTGTGCTTTTTTTTTGCTTTTTTTTGGGGATTTTTTCATAGAAGGCTTGTTCCAACGGTGGAGCTTGGTTGTGTGTGACCGCCGGTAGGGATTATGCCGCTGAATCCATTTAAGGTGCCACTTTTGAACACAGCTGTATTGTTAGGCTCTGGGGTGAGGGTTACTTGGGCTCATCATGGGTTAATGGTTGGGAATCGTGAGGAAGCTTTGTATGGTTTAGGTTTGACTGTGTTTTTGGGGGTGTATTTTACTACTCTTCAGTGGGGGGAATACAAAGAGGCTTCTTTTAGAATTGCTGATAGGGTATACGGGTCTACTTTTTTTGTTATGACGGGTTTTCACGGGTTACACGTGTTGATTGGTAGAACTTTTTTGATTGTTTGTCTGATTCGGTGTTATTTGCACCATTTTTCTGTGTCTCATCACTTTGGTTTTGAGGCAGCTGCCTGGTATTGGCATTTTGTTGATGTTGTTTGGATTTTTTTATATTTATGTGTGTATTGGTGAGGTTCGTAGGTAAGTAAATGTTAATGGATATTTTTTCGTCTTTGGATGCTGGAGTGTACTCTAATTTTAGTATGTGGGGGTTTGTTTGATTAACTGGGTTTGTTGGGTTGTTAGTTTGTTTGGTTCAGGTTTGGGTAGGGGGCTCTGGTGTGAGGGCTGTTTTTTACCTATTGCTTGAGTTGATTTCTGGGTTGGTGAAAAGTTGTTCTGGTAAGTTTTTTGGTGGGTTTGTTTTAGGTCAAGCTTCACTTTTTAGGTTGATTTTTATTGTTAATATTTCTGGAATGGTGCCTGATGTTTTTAGTCCAACTAGGCAGTTATCTTTGACTTTTGTTTTGGCTATAACAGTTTGATTTTGTCTTGTTTTTAGGGGTTGGATTTATTCTTGAGGTCGGAGTGCTGGTCAGTTGGTGCCAAGGGGTAGGCCGGTTGGGTTAATCCCTTTGCTTGTTTTAATTGAAAGGGTGAGAGTTTTGATTCGTCCGGTTACTTTGGGGGTTCGGCTGGCCGCTAATATTACTATGGGTCACCTCATATTGCACGTTATTGGCGAGTATGTGGTAGAGTTTTTTTATAGGGTGTCTATTCTTGGAAGGTTGGCGGGTGGTGTGGTAATGCTTGGGTATGTGATTTTTGAGTTTGCTGTGAGGTTCTTACAGGCTTATGTTTTTGTTTTGTTGGTTGGACTTTACTCTTCAGATCATCCGATAGGCGGTAGTCATTAATTAAAAGAATTAGTTAAAGTATAACTTGAATTTGTCGAGTTCATATTGCCTGTGTGGCATTCTTTTATGCCTCAGTTGAGTCCTATGTCTTGAGTTTTAGTTTTTGTTGTTTTTTTGGTGTGTTTTGTTATGTTTGGGGTGATTCTTTGATGGAGGTGTAGTGGGGAGTATAAGGTTGGTGTAAGTAAAAGGTTGCGCAAATTTAAAAAGGTTTAAGTCGAGTAAAATAAGTAAGAATGTGATTATTCCCGGTTGTGGGTGTTGGGGTTATTGGGGTTGTGGTGGGAAGGGTGTGTTTGATGTCTCAGCGGAAAAGGCTTTTTGGGGTCTTGTTGAGAATGGAGGTATTGACTTTAGGTGTTTATGCTGTAGTTTTTGGTGTTGTTTATCACTTAGGCGGACTAAGGAGAGTTTGTTTAATCTTCTTAAGTTTTGGGGTGTGTGAAGCGGCGTTGGGGTTGAGATTGTTGGTTTCTTTGGTTCGTAGAACTGGGAGTGATTACGTGAGGGGTTTGGTTTTGGGGCATTTTTAGTTTGTTTATTATGGGGGGTTTTGTAGGAATAGTTTGTTTTTGTGGACTAAAGGTATTTTGATGAGGTTTTGTTTGGGCTTGCGTTGTTATGTTTTTGGTGAGGTTGGAGTTGTGGTTTAGTTCGTTAGGGTTATCTAGGTGTTGAGGAGAATTGTTAGTTGTTGACAATTTTTCTTTTGGTCTCGTGTCTTTAACTATTTTAGTTTCTGGTCTTAGAATGTTAGCTAGGGTACGAGATGTGGAAAAGAGGGGGAATAGGGGTGTAATGTTTGTCTTTAGGGTTTTAGTGTTAACTTTGGTTCTTGTTTTTTGTTTTAGTGTTGGGTCTTTGTTTAATTTTTATGTTTTGTTTGAGTTTAGACTTATTCCAATTTTATTAATTATTTTGGGGTGAGGGTATCAACCTGAGCGGTTACAGGCCGGAAAATATATGATGTTGTATACTGTTAGTGCTTCTCTTCCCTTGTTGGTTTTAATTCTTTTGGTGTTGAGGAAGGAGGGGTCTGTTTTTTGGGGTTTTAGGCACTTTAGGGTAGAGTGGAGTTGGTTGGTAGCTGTTTGTGCTTCGTTAGCTTTTTTGGTTAAATTGCCTATTTATGGGTTTCATTTATGGTTGCCGAAGGCTCATGTAGAGGCGCCGGTGGCTGGGTCTATGATTTTGGCTGGTGTTTTGTTGAAGTTGGGTGGGTATGGGTTGGTTCGATTTTTTTATTCTCTTGGGTTGTGTAGGTCTTTGGTTGTTTCGGGGATTTTTTGCTTGGGTCTAGGTGGTGGGGTTGTTGCCAGAATAGTTTGTTTTGCTCAGAATGATGTAAAAGCCTTGGTGGCTTATTCTTCTGTGGGTCATATGAGCTTAGTTCTTGGTGGGGTGTACTCGAACACTGATTGAGGGTGATTGGGGTGTCTAGTAATAATACTTGCTCATGGGTTGTGTTCTTCTGGAATGTTTTTTTTGGCAAGTGAAACTTATAAGACTTATAGTACTCGGAGTTTGTATCTTATTAAGGGGGGATTGGTGGTTATTCCTGGTGTTGCTTTGTGTTGGTTTTTGGTGTGTGCTATTAATATAGCTGCTCCACCTTCTTTAAACTTGTGGGGTGAGTTGATGTTGGGGATTTCTGTTTTGAGGTATTCTAGGGTATTTGCTTTTTTTACGGGGGTTATAACTTTTTTGAGAGGTTTATATTCTTGGTATGTGTATTCTGTCACACAGCATGGTCAATGTCCGGTGTGGGTGCGTAGTGGGGTTATGGTAGAAGAGTTTGTTAATTATGTTGTGTGCTTTGTGTTAGTGTTGAGATTAGGGGTGAGGGGTGTTAGGCTGATGGCTTTGTCTTAATAATGTTTAATATGAGTTTATTCAGTTGAGTATAAAAAGTTATTTTTAGAGGTAGGGGCGTAACGCTCCACTTTTAGGCTTGCAAAGTTTTACCCTTGCTACTATAGTAAATAGTAGTGTGCAAGCCAGGAGAATTACACACGCAGTTCCATTTTGTGTATACAAGGATCTAAGGGTTTGAGTTAGGTTGTTGATTCTTAATTCGAGATCTGAGTTAGTTTGATAGTTTGGGATAAATCTAAGTTCTTTAGAAAACACTAGAGTGAGGCCGGTTAAAATAATGGGTATTAATTGGTTGTTTAGGGAAAATGTTGTGTTGGGTGAGAGTGATGCAATGTAGGCAAATATTACTAGTATCCCCCCGATAAAAATAAAAAATAGCATGTAGGCATATCACGGGCTGGATATTCTAATTAGTGTGCAGCTGATAAAGGCTAATAGTAAGACTATTATGCCTAATGATAGTGGGTGTATGGGAAGAGTTATTGTAAGTACTGAGTATAGTCACAGGGTTGATAAAACTAAAAGTGTAATTACGCATAGCGAAGCTATTGTTATGTTGGCCAAAATTGGACTTTTTGCTTGGAAGGCAATTGTACTACTATACTATCAACATATTGTTTATAGTCTAGATATACAGAAATGGGATTAAGGCTGAAATGGTCGCCAGACTTACGGGTAAAAAGGCTTTTCAGGCTATTGCCATAAGAAGGTCATATCGGTAGCGGGGGAGGGTGGCTCGAGCCCACAAGAAAAGAATTGCTGTTGGGATTGAGACCATTAAGGTGCCCGTTAGTAGGCATGACGTTAGTAGTCTTATGAAGAGAATATTGCTGTATTCGGCCATAAATAAAAAGGCAAATCCAGCTCCTCCGTATTCTACGTTAAAGCCTGAAACTAGTTCTGACTCGCCTTCGGCGAAGTCGAATGGGGCTCGGTTTGTTTCTGCTAAAATTACTACGGCCCATATAGCGCCGAGGGGAAAGAATAGTATAATGGTTGGTATCGAAAAATTGACTAGACGAATAGATGTTATGTCTATCTGCCTTGCCAGATAAAGAAAAAAAATAATGATTAAGGTCATAGTGACTTCGTAAGAGATGGTTTGGGCCATGGCCCGAACAGCCCCGAGTAAAGCATATTTAGAGTTTGAGGATCAACCGGCTATTAGGGTTGTGTAGACTGTTAGTGAGGAGATGCAAAGAAATAAGAGTATTCCAAGGGTTATTTGGGATGATGTTATAAAAGAAGGGAATAATTGCCATAATCTGAGGGCTAGGATAAGTATAGTTGTGGGGGTAAGAACAAAAGGAAGGAAGTTAGAAGATAGGGGCATGACCCACTCTTTTACGAATAGTTTTAGGGCATCAGCTAAGGGTTGAGGAATGCCCATGATTCCAACTTTATTAGGGCCTTTTCGAATTTGGAAGTAGCCGAGAGCTTTACGCTCTAACAAGGTGAAAAAAGCTACAGCCAGTAAGATTAGTAAATATGTAATAAAGGTAGAGACTACGTGTTGGACGATTAGTAAAGGGAGTAGACTCCCTGATCAGAGCTTAAATCTGAGGCATTTTTCTGCCACTTCACTTCAAAAAGGGCCTAAACCTTTTGTCCGGTGTAAGCGGGCTGTAATCTATATACTACTTTTTGTAGAAGTATCAAGGCATGGCCTATAGTCTACCTCATCAGGATAGTCCGTTCATCCGGCGTGATACCTGGGGTATGCCTTGGCTATTGCTTTGGTAAAGTTGCAGTTTACAGTAATTAGGTTATATACTACAAGACAAGTGTTGTGTATTGAAAGCGGAGTATCAACTCCACTTAATGATTCAAATTCATTTGTGCTAATCACTGGCTTTCAGTTTTGTAGTCATAGTTAGTTTATTTATAGTTTATTTGTGGTATTTTTATAATTAACTTATCAATAATAGGTGAGGAAGCAGAAAGCTTATACACAAAGGCTTAGATTTAAACGGATAAATAGCCAAGGAACAGGGAATAGGGTACTGAGGTTTGGTTATTTGTTGAAGATTGCTTATGTGGTAGGTGTTCCAAGTACTGGGTGAAGGCTTTGAAATTTTTAGGGGCTCCCTTGTTATCTTCAATTTTTTTAATTTTTCTTAGGGTTTTTTTGTGGGTATTTGGGTTTTGTGGGGTTGTTTATGAGGGAGAAAGTTTTATTCTTGAGTGACAGTTTTTTCATCTATGCGGTAGGGATTGAACTTTACCTATTATTGTGGATTATATTAGAGTAATTTTTTCTTGCTTTGTGTGTTTGATCTCCAGATCGGTATGCTTGTTTAGGGTGTCTTATATGGAGGGAGAGGTGTTTATACGACGATTTATGTTGTTGATTATGGGTTTTGTTGGGTCAATAAATTTGTTAATTTTTGTGCCAAGCCTAGTTACGGTCCTTTTAGGGTGGGATGGTTTGGGGATTGTGTCTTTTGCGCTAGTTATTTATTATCAAAATAAAAAGTCCTTGGCTGCTGGAATACTAACTGTGTTGGTCAATCGTATTGGTGATGCTTTGCTAATCTTGTCGATTTGTTTTCTGGTGAACTGAGGCGATTGACGTTTCGGGTATGGGTTGTATGGTAGTTTTGGGGTGTTGATTTGTTTTTTAGTGGTGGTTGGGGCCATGACTAAGAGAGCTCAAATTCCTTTCTCTGCTTGGTTACCGGCAGCGATAGCTGCCCCTACTCCAGTATCAGCTTTGGTACATTCGTCTACTCTAGTTACTGCCGGTGTTTATTTGGTTATTCGGTTTTATAGTACTTTGGTCGAGAGGGAGAGGGTTTTGTGGTTCATAAGAAAAGTTGGGGGGGTTACCTTGTTGATGGCTGGACTAAGGGCTTGTTTTGAGGTAGACTTAAAGAAAATTATTGCTCTGTCGACTCTTAGACAACTTGGTCTTATGGTGTTTACAGTGGGAGTTGGTTACCCAACTGTTGCTGTTTTTCATCTGTTTACTCATGCTCTTTTTAAGGCTTTATTGTTTTTGTGTGCTGGGTCAGTTATTCATTCGACTGTGGACACGCAAGATGGGCGTATTTTAGGTAGGATTAATCATCTGCTTCCTTTTAGAAGTGGGTGTTTGGTTTTAAGAAGTGCCGCTTTATGCGGAATACCTTTTCTTAGGGGGTTTTATTCTAAGGACTTAATTTTGGAAGGAGCTTTTAGCGGATTCAGTGGGGTTTTGGAGATAGGTGTTGTATTGGTGGGTGCAGGTCTTAGTTTGGTATATAGTTTGCGGATTGTGTTAATGGGGGTGTTTGGCGAGAGTTTTGGTAATCCGTTAATTTCCTTTTCGGTTGAGAGAGGTTATGTGGTAGTTTCTATTGTGGTTTTATCTGTTGGGGCGGTTTTGGGGGGGTGAGCTTTACAGAGAGTTTGGGTGTCTGTAAATGGGTTTGACTTGGTTGGGGGTTTCGGGAAAGTGGTTATTGGGGTTGTTACATTTGTAGGGTTAGTGTATTTAGCTGTCTTTAGTTTGAGTGTGAGGAGTGTTAAGCCAAGGGTTGTTAATAAAATTAAGCGGTTTTGTTCTAGGATGTGGTTTATGGGCCTAATTTCTGGCAGATTGGTGGCTGGTATTGGGCTAAAGGGTGGTGCGTTTATGCATCTGCATTTGGATCAGGGTTGGATAGAGATTATGGGAGGGCAGGGTGTATTTAAGATTTTAGGTAAGGGGATTAAGTTATCTTATTTTGTGCAAGGTAACAGATTATTAGTGTTTGTACGTGTGTTTTTCATTTTTTTAATTTTTCTTTTTGTGTTTCTATTTTAGTTATTATATGGATGTGTTTTTATGGGGATGAGAAGTTGGAGAAAGGGTGAATATCCCTTTTTAACATTTTCAGTGTTATGTTTTATTTAAACTATTTATCCGTAAATGGGTTTTACTTATCAGAAAAAACCAGGAAGTCTCACATTTTTGTAATCACTGGCAATAATATAAAATATATGAAATATAAAGCAGAGAAAGTTTGGCCAACCCAGATAAACGGGTCTTCTACTGGTTGTTTTCCAATTCAGGTTAAGATTAAAAAAGTTCCAACGAATAGTCAAAATAGACCTTGGTTAAAGGGGTAGAAAGAGTTGGAGCGCATGGTATTAACGTGGATTAGCGGCATAAAAGCCAAAATTAGAATAGATATTACAAGGGCAATGACTCCCCCTAATTTATTGGGGATAGAGCGCAGGATTGCATAAGCAAAGAGAAAGTACCACTCTGGTTGAATATGGATGGGGGTTCTCAGCGGGTTTGCTGTAATAAAGTTTTCAGGGTCTGTTAAGAGGTTTGGGGAAAAGCAGCAGATTGTTGCCAATAGGCCAAGAAGAATGATGAAGCCAACGGTGTCTTTTACCGTATAGTAGACATGGAATGGAATAAGTCTGGTGCTTGAGGAAATCCCTAGGGGATTGTTGGACCCTGTTTCGTGTAGGAAAAGAAGATGAATAACAGCAAGAGCTATGATGACAAACGGCAGAACAAAGTGGAGTACAAAGAATCGATTCAGGGTTGCATTGGATACGGAGAATCCGCCCCACAATCAGTAAACTAAGGTTCTTCCTACATATGGGACTGCTGATAGTAGGTTGGTAATTACAGTAGCACCCCAGAAAGATATTTGGCCCCATGGGAGTACATAACCTAGAAAAGCTGTTGCTATTGTTAAAAATATTAAAACAACTCCGATATTTCAGGTTTCTTTGGCTAGGTAGGATCCGTAGTACATCCCACGACCAGAGTGTAGATAGATACACACAAAAAAGAATGAAGCCCCATTTGCATGGATGGTGCGTATAAGTCAACCGTAGTTCACATCTCGTGAGATGTGGGAGACTGAGTAAAAAGCAAGGTCTACGTTGGGTGTATAGTGTATAGCAAGAAAGAGGCCTGTGATAACTTGTGTGCCAAGACATAGGCCTAGCAGAGACCCAAAATTTCACCAGGTAGATAGGTTTACTGGGGCTGGAAGATCATAAAGCGAGTTGTTCAATACTTTAATGAGAGGATGGGTTTTTCGTGTTGGCAGCTTGATTCAGAAAATTAGAAACCTAAATCTAAAACTCCCAAAGTTTTTGTTTTGTATAAACTATTTTCTGGGTAGGGCAGGTGAGTTTTCACTACAAGTTAGGTAACAGCTAACTGCTAAGGCACAGCTTCTCCCCTTGTGTAAAGGTCTAATGGCGAGTAAGTGGTTACTTATTTATTGATCCTAAGTCAATGGTATTTTTATACTAACTCGCTAAACTTTTAGGGTTATTGCTGTGAATTTGTTTTATATAAAATGCTTTTATTGTGTGCATCTCTTGGGGTCCTTTCGTACAATCAAGAATAGTGTTTATAAAGGAGATAGAAACCAACCTAGCTTGCGCCGGTCTTAACTCAGCTCGTGTAAGGGTATGATAGTCGAACAGACTATCCTATCATAGCGGTTGCACTATTGTGGATAACCTTAAGCCAACATCGAGGTCGCAAACCCAACTTTCGATGTGTACTCTTGAGTTGGATTACGCTGTTATCCCCGGGGTAACTTCTTTTTGGTCTTTATCGAATTTTGGATCATTTCTGCTAGAAATCGGAAGCTTGGTGGTTCCGAGATTGCCCCAATCAAACCTTTGGTCTTTTGTGCTTCTGGGCAGGGGAGTGGGAGAAGGTAAAGTTCCGCGGGGTCTTTTCGTCTTCCTTCATTATCTAAGTCTTTTCACTTAGACGAAAAGTTTTTTTAGTGTATAAGGTACAGGTGTTCCTAGTCTTGCCATTCACTGGCCTCCAATTGAGAGGCTATTTATTACGCTACCTTAGCACGCTCACGCTAACGCGGCCGTTTAAAGTTTTCACTGGGCAGGCATTATCTTTTATGTGTTGTGGTCAAAAGACGATGTTTTTGGTAAACAGGCAGAGAACTTATTTGCCGAGTTCGCTTTATACAGATAGGATTAATATCTATTGTGGTTCTATTCTTTTTAGTTTTTTGAAAGCAGTTGTTTTAATACTAATAAAATGCCTGTTTATTAATGTGTGGAATTTTACATTAAATTTCCTTAAGGTAAAATGCAAACTTTATATTGTTGTGTTTGGTGTAGATTAACTAGAACGTTGTTGGGTGGCTGATTTTAAGCCTACGTTTCGAGGGGGGGAGTTCTTGTATTTTGTAAGTCCTCTAGAGCTAATCCTCAAGAGGTTGGCACTTATAGATAGTTAGGTGGAGAGTTATTCTATAAAGTAGCACTATGATGCTTTTTAGGAAAAGCCAGCTATCTAACTATATGAAAGGCTTGTTACTTCTACTAAAAGTTAGTCTGACCAATTGTGAAACATTGGCTTTTAAGGTCTAGTAGCTCATAGTTGTTCGGGAGTTTAAAGCTTTAAGGTTGTGTTGCTTCTCCATGATGCGAAAGGGACAAGGAATTAGCTTTTCTTGGTAGAGCAAAGTGGAAGTCCTTGCGGTTTTAGGTGGGAAGGTTTTTAGAAAATACTGTGTGATGTGGGGGTTTCCTTTAATTTTTAGAAGTTTGTTTCAATCTAAGCATGCAAAGGGAGTGATCCGTATAAAGAGCTACAATCTTTTGCCTGTGTCTCGGCCACTTTGCTTAATAGCCTTGGGGAAGGTTCCTGTCTTTGGTTTACAAGACCAATGCTTATTAGCTTCTCAAGGCTATCCTGAAGTTCAGTGACTGTAATCGAGTTAAAAGCTCGATGCCTGTGTCTCGGCCATCATGGATGTGATAGGGGCAATTTCCATTACCCCTACTATGTTACGACTTATCCGACTTTACTGCCGGAGTGACGGGCGATTTGTGCGCGCTTAAGTTCTTGTTCAGGCTAGTATTGTGAATTAAAGCCTTACTTTCAAGTCCTCCTTTGCTAAGGTTTTTAGGCTTAGGGCTGGTAGTGTGTTTATTTGTATCCCATGAATCCGCTTTTCATTGGCTGTATGTCACCTGAATTATGGAGAGTGGTCTCCATTGCTTCCTTTTAAATCTTTTTTGAGCAAGCTTAAACGGCCATACACAAGCTAAAACACGAGAAAAGCTTGGGTTTTCGTGGATTATCGAATTAAGACACAGGATCCCCTGATGAGGAGTTAAGCACCGCCACATTGTTTGAGGTTTAAGCTTTCGCTTGTAGTGTTCTTTTTGTTGGGCCACACAATAATCGGGTATCTAATCCGAGTTTTGAAGCTGTGGTTTGTTGGATTGTGGTGTAGTAGGGCTGGTTTGGGTTTAGTTATAATTTACTTTTTACATAAAAAGTTGAATTTAAAGCCTGTAGTTAATCCCTTATTTGAGAGAGTTAGTTTGAGGTAGTGGTATAACCGCGACTGCTGGCACCACTTTTGTCACCTCTGTTATTCTTGTTTTCTAAGGCCTAGTTTCCTAGCTAGCATAATATAGAACATTGGTGTTGTGAGGTGAGCCTTAGACCGTATAAGGTCCTAGATTAGAGATTAATTTAGCTTGTTAAAAGGGTATTTAAAACTAATCTGTGTTGCACAGTGCGTGTGGGCTACCATATGTAGTTTGATTGGAATAACTAACTTGGTACTTCAATGAAATATTTAAAACAAGGGTAAATTGTACCTCTTTATGGGCCGAAACCATAACACCTTTGGTTTCTTGTTTGTTGTAGAGATTGACTTTTATCAATTAAAGCTTTGAAGGCTATGAGTTTTCTTAACTTAAATCTCTGGGGTCTTATGGCGAGTTTGAGAGACTTAATTGCTTAAAGTGTTTGTGGGTTCGGGTCTAGAGTGATGTTGACTGTACAACTAAGTTTGAAAGTTGTTTGCTGGTAACGGGCGTATAAGTTAACTCTTCTTGGGTTGTGGGGAAGGGTTGTTAGGGGCAGTTTGGGAGATGTTTGTGTGGCCAGGGCTGGCTACTAAGTTGTGATTGTTGCTAGTTGTGGATGATGGCGTATCCCCTGAGCCATTGGTTGTAGTTTTTTGTCTTTCTCCGGCTATTTCTGGGTCGGTTGCCGAGGCTTCTAGTCTAAGGAAGTCGTGGTAGGCTGATAATGTTGTGAATATTAGAAAGGTGATAAGTAAAAGAGTTAAGGTTAGAAGGGTTGTTAACAATAGCTTTAGGTTTTTGGGTGTTTGTTTTAGGGTGACCAAGTGCACTTTGTGCTCTTTTGACGTGAAAAGTCAATGTGCAAGTAAACACTTAATTAGCGATCTTTTTTTTTTGGGGGGGGGGGGGTGTTGGTAAAAGGATAAGTGAGTCGAACACTTTCTGTTTGATTTCAAGGCAAATATTCTCCGAGGTCCTTTAAATGTAAGTTCTGGAATTTTGAGTCAATGGTTGATTGCAAATCAAATCTTTTTGTTTAAAGTACAGAACTTTACTGATTTTATTTAGTTTAGTAGATATTTTGTGGTAGTTAATAAATAACTTTTGTATAATGGGTAAGGGGGGTACTTAGTAGTATTACCTTTGTGGGTAAATGGAAAAAGTGGTGGTAAGGCTATTGCTGTCCGTGTTTTTAGGGTTTGTTTTGTTGTTTGTTGGTTTGTTTTTAGGGGTATGTTTTTTTGTGGGTCGTGAGAAATCTAGCCCATTTGAGTGTGGGTTTGACCCTATTGGATCTTCGCGAGTTCCTTTTTCTTTGCGGTTTTTTTTGTTAGCTGTTATTTTTGTTGTTTTTGACGTTGAGATTGTTTTATTGTTTCCTGCTGTGATGGTGGTAGGGAGGTCTTGGGTATGGGTTGGAGGTTATGTTATGTTGTTAGTGTTTTTAGTTTTGCTTTTTGTGGGGGTTATTCACGAGTGGCGTGAGGGGTCTCTGGAGTGAGAGAGGTAGAGGGCTTTTGGTTAGATCATTTGTATATACCAAGAAACTTTTTTCTTGATAAAGTTGTGTAAGTGGCAAGGGGGCTTGATAATTGACATGCGAGTGGTTCGGGTGTTAGTTGGACTAGTAGGGAGAGTGTATCTATTTTTGGGTTATGAGCCCAACAGCTTGTAGGTTAGCTTACCCTACCTAGAAAAGAGATAGGAGGAGAGATAGTGGCAGGGTTTGGGACAAGAAGAATATAATTAGAGGTTTGGAGATTATTTGGGCTTTGGTTAAACGTATTTTTGTTATTTCTATCAGCGGAGAGAAGGTTAAGGATAAATAAAAGAATAGGCTTACCAGAGCACCTAGGATTAGGCCTGAGATAATAAATAGTCTAGCTTTTGTGTGGTAGAGAACTAGGAGTTTTATTATAAAACCGGCGAATGGTGGTAATCCACCAAGTGAGAGGATTCTTACGGCTAGCAGGAATGAGTTGAAAGGTTGTTCCAAAGAGAACAGTTGTTTATGGAGTTTTGTGTATTTGTTGATAAGGCATGTGTAGAGTGAGACATTAATTAAAACGTATATTAAAATATAGGCTATTAAAGTTGGAGCACTGCCTACGATACTAGTTAGTATTCATCCTGTGTGTGCGATTGAGGAGTATGTTAACAGTGCTCGGATATCTGTTTGGTTTAGGCCACCAATTCCCCCTCATACTGCTCTAATTAGTGCGATAGGAAGAACTCTTGGTACGAGGTTTGGGTCGAGGGAGTTGATGGCAAAGATTGGGGCAATTTTTTGCCATGTTAGCAGGATAAAAGCTGGGGATAGTGAGAGGCCAGCTATTACGGGAGGAAATCAGAAATGGAGTGGTGCTGCTCCGAGTTTTAGGCATATCGCAATCGGCATTAAGATTTGTAAGTCGTTCAGGTAAGTGGAGGCTACGGCTGAAGTGATAAAGAGGGTTGATCCTAGTGATTGGGGTACTAGGTATTTTACTATTGTTTCTGACTCGTTTGGGGTTTCTTTTAGCATTATTAGCGGAATGAACCCTAACATGTTAATCTCTAAGCCAATTCAAGTTATTAACCAGTTTGAGGAAGACAGTACTATGCAAGTTCTTCTAACTATTAGAAATAAGAATAAGAATTTGTGCGGGGATTTCAT